ATCCTAAAAACAATAATGCTTTCGAATAGGCATGAGTGATCAAATGGAATAAAGCAGCTCGATAAGAGCCTATCCCTGGGGCTAACATAATATAACCCAATTGAGACATTGTAGAATAGGCTAAACTTCTCTTAATGTCTCTTTGAGCAAGAGCTAAAGTAGCTCCTAATAGTACCGTTATTACACCTATCAAAGAAATGAGATTCATTATGTAAGGTATGACTGTGAAAAGCGGAAGAAATCGAGCGACAAGAAAAATGCCTGCTGCTACCATAGTAGCAGCATGGATAAGAGCCGAAATAGGAGTAGGCCCCTCCATGGCATCAGGTAACCATACATGAAGGGGAAATTGTGCGGATTTAGCAACTGCACCGACGAATAATAGGGAGGCACACAGAGTAGCAAATAAAGAGTTGACCCCATTATTACGGATCAGGTTATTGAAGATTTCGAACAAATCTCGAAATTCGAAACTCCCTGTTATCCAATAAAAACCTAAGATTCCTAATAATAACCCAAAATCCCCTACACGATTAGTTACAAACGCTTTTTGACAAGCATTTGCGGCAGCCGGTCGTGTGAACCAAAAACCTATTAATAAATACGAACACATTCCCACTAGTTCCCAAAAAAGATGAATTTGTATCAAATTGGAACTAGTAACTAATCCCAACATGGAAGTATTGGAAAAACTCATATAAGCAAAAAATCTCAAATATCCTTGATCATGAGACATGTAATTGTCACTATAAATAAGAACCATGATTCCAACCGTAGTGATTAGTATTGACATAATAGAAGTAAGTGGATCGATCAAGTAGCCGAACTCTAAGGAAAAATCAGTATTGATGGTCCAAGACCATAGATGTTGATAGATAGAACTGCCATTTATCTGTTGAATAGACAGATCGGACGAAAAAACCATAACTATACTTAGCAATGAAACACTAGGAAAAGTCCACATACGACGCAGATTTTTTGTTGCGGTCGGAACAAGCAGAAGTCCCAACCCTATTGACATAGTAACTGGAAGTAGAGCGAAAGGTATGATCCATGCATATTGATATGTATGTTCCATAAGAAAATCAAACTTTCTTTTTTTATTCTTATTAATTGTTTCCCATTCACCAGCCCTTATTTCTTCCGGAAGGAGCAATAATAAAATAAATCAAAAAAAAATCAAGATATACAAGATATAAAAGAACTCAAATATGATTTTTCATTCTTAATTATTCTGATTCTTTCCAAACTATTGAAAAAAAAAAACAAAAAATTCAAATGAAGAAGTTACAATTCTTCAAATAACCAAGTTACTAGTTAAAAGCTACTACCTAGTTATTAACGAAGATATTTATTAAGATAAAAAAGATGAGATTTTCCATTATTCTACTATATACATAAGAATACATAAATACATAAGAATACATAAGATACGGTGATTTCTATCCATATTTATATCAATATAGTAAGGAAAAAGAATGATACCAAAAATTCAAGTACTTTATTCTGATATGTATCATAGGATCTGCCAATAACTCGATCCAATAAACCTAGTTTTTATTTAGTTTCTTCGGAGTCATTAACTAATTCTGGAATTGATTGATTTCGAGTCCAATAAAACAAACTTATGTTTATGTGTTTATGAAAAATCCTAGAATACTTGTCACTTCGCATAGAACTAAAATGAGAAATGACTCAAATTCCCTTTATTTTATCAAGTAATGTATTGTTTAACGGATTAACTACTTTGATTTAATTTCAATTTTAATTATGTGGACTCTATCTCCGAGCTTGATCAATTAATAGAAAAAGGTTACATTCATTGTTGGTTTCCTAAATTAGGAAAGGGTTCTTAAGCTTTTCGATTTTATAAATGTAACATTTATAATATATATATATATTATCTAAATAGACTGAGATATGAATTGGAACCTTTTTGATTCTTATCAATGGCATCCGATTCAACGGTAGTAGATCCCGCCCGTAGACATAGATTGAATAAAGATATGAAGCCCCCAATCAGTACAAATTATTCTTTCTTCGAACATTGGATGTAATGGAAATGTGAAAAAAAAATTCCCTTGAAAATCACATCGTTTTTTCTTTTTTCTTCTATAATTAATTCATTTCTTTTTTTATCCTTAATGATACCATATGCGATGCTCATCTATCTGTATCCATACTTTTCTATGTTATGAAGTAAGCATAAGTATCGGCTATGGAATAAAGATAGATAATGAATAGTTAATAGAAAGAACAATCTATTTTGAATTGAACAATAAATGTCTTTCACGTCCAACTATAAAAATGAGTGACCCTTTTATTTTGAAATGGCGGTTCCAAAGAAACGTACTTCTCTGTCAAAAAAGCATATTCGTAGAAATATTTGGAAAGGAAGGGGATATCAGGCCGCGGCAAAAGCTTTATCTTTAGCTAAATCTATTTCTACCGGGCATTCAAAAAGTTTTTTTGTGCGACAAACAAGTAATAAAGCCTTGGAATGATCTGAATCTGAATCAGCATGACTCGATGAATTGGATGATTAAATTTATAAGATGAAGAATTCACATTAACTAATGTTTTGAACTCATCAATATGAGATAGAACTAGCTGTTGTGGTATGTAGAATACGAATTATTCTGTATACTAGGTTCTAAAAATGATTTCTTTTTTTGTTTGAAAAAAAAAAAGAAAGAAGTAGTTAGACACAAAATACAAGGTTTCACCTTTCATTGATTGGTTTTTATAATTCGCGAGATGGGGGTTGTAACTTTCCCCATCGATTCATTTTTCACAATAACAAAACTCTTCTTTTTTTTTCTTAGGAAGGGATTGGCTTATTGGATTATGTATCTCCAATAGTTATACATCATTAAGATTTTTGGAAAATCTGAAACAAGTATGAACGAGGTTAGAGCCCCCTTTTTTGTTCCAAAGTAAGGCGGGGATAAGATTCATAGTCAAAGTCAATGGATTATTGAAACTAATTGATTAAAATATTCATTTTAAACCTTTGATTTGTAGCTCTCTGAACCACTACATATCTACAAGGACTCCCTCTTGTTTCGAACAGATAAAAAAAAAAAAAACAAAATAATAAAACTGCCAGGATCCCTTTTAGATCGATATTTATGGACTAAAGAATGAGTCAATCTTACGTAATCCAACCCCAATAGATCCTATCCCATGTTTGAGCTGGAGGATCGATCAATCGATATATCTAGATCTAATATCTAAATTATTTTATCTATTAATATTAGATTTCAAATCTATATATAAAAAGATCTTATCAGTTTAAATTTTATTTTCTAAGTTTTCTAAGTTAAAGTACATACAGTAGAATTCCGATAAAGATTGAAACTCTTTTGTTATACGATATGCCCGGTCCAATACCTAATGGGTTTGGTAAATCCTCACACAAATTATGTTATGTATACAATGAAGATCCCAATCATTAATACATCTTTGATACCAAACTATCCAAATTTTTATAGAAATCTTTTGGATGTAGTGATGAAGTTGTGATATATAAAAAATATTGTTTTATTTTGTTCATTGAAAAATGAATCTTTTTCATTTCGGATCTATCAAATCAGATAAATGAGAAATGAATCGTCAAAAAATGAGAAAAAAAAATGCTTAGTTCTATACCCGGACTCAGGGCATAACCGTCTAGTTCCAACTATTCCAGAAGAACTTATAATACGGAAAAGCCCGCTGTTTAAAATGACCCCCTGCCATGATACTAAGGATTATTGAGCGTTTAAATATTTATTTGAACGGGTCTTTATTCATCGATTCTAACATTTCCTAAAATAGATTGCATTAAATCCCTCAATCTCGACGATTGAACATCATATGGGCTATGATTATTTCGATGAAGCCGCCATGGTGAAATTGGTAGACACGCTGCTCTTAGGAAGCAGTGCTAGAGCATCTCGGTTCGAGTCCGAGTGGCGGCATCCTCTAAAAAAGGCACAATAGATCCTATAATGAATTCAATTCCGGATTTCCATTCCGTAATTGGGGATACCCCCCTAAAAAAAATTATGATATTTGCCACTTTAGAACATATATTAACTCACATCTCTTTTTCTATCATTTCAATTGTTATTACGATTCATTTGATGACCTTATTAGTCCATGAAACCGTAGTACTATTTGATTTGTCAGAAAAAGCCATGATGGCTACCTTTTTCTGTATAACTGGATTATTAGTTACTCGTTGGATTTATTCGAGACATTTGCCGTTAAGCGATTTATATGAATCTTTAATGTTTCTTTCATGGAGTTTCTCCATTATTCATATGTTTCCTAAAAGACGGAACCAGAAAAGTTATTTAAGCGCAATAACCGCGCCAAGTGCTATTTTTACCCAAGGCTTTGCCACTTCGGGTCTTTCAACCGAAATGCATCAATCTGCAATATTAGTACCTGCTCTACAATCCCAGTGGTTAATGATGCACGTAAGTATGATGTTATTGAGTTATGCAGCTCTTTTATGTGGATCGTTATTATCCGTAGCTCTTTTAGTCATTACATTTCGAAAAAACCTAGATATTCCTCGCAAAAGCAATCATTTATTAATTGGGTCATTTTCCTTTGTGAATGAAAAAAGAAGTGTTTTACAAAACACTTCTTTTCTTTCATTTATAAATTATCACAGGTATCAATTAACCCAACAATTAGATCAGTGTAGTTATCGTGTCATTAGTTTAGGGTTTACTTTTTTAACCATAGGTATTCTTTCGGGAGCAGTATGGGCTAATGAGGCATGGGGGTCTTATTGGAATTGGGACCCCAAGGAAACTTGGGCATTTATTACTTGGACCATATTCGCGATTTATTTACATAGTAGAACAAATCAGAGCTTTCAGGGTGTGGATTCGGCAATTGTGGCTTCTATAGGATTTCTTATAATTTGGATATGCTATTTTGGGGTCAATCTATTAGGAATAGGACTACATAGTTATGGTTCATTCACATTAACAACTAATTGA